CACCCATAATTCTGAGCTTCATGTTACTTCTCTCAAGAGATATCTCAGAGCCGGGGCATCCCCCCGGATTGAATGGGATGACAGGTTCTCATGCCGAATCTGTAAAATCAAAATGTCGATCAAATCACACATCGCAGTATACTAGGCCCTCTAATTCTTTAAGAGGTTTATCCAAAAAATTCGCGATATAACTGGGAAGACGTTTCAAATACCACACGTGGGTTACGGGGCATGCCAATTGAATATAGCCCATTTGATACCTTCGTATTCGAGAATCAACAAATTCGACTCCGCATTGTTCACAAAATTTTGGGTCTTCTTTTTCATTTCTGATTACTCGATAATTTCCACAAGCACAAATTCCGCTTTTTATAGGCCCAAAAATTCTTTCACAAAATAATCCATCTTTTTCTGGTTTATTGGTTTTGTAATGAAAAGTATAAGGTTTTGTCACCTCTCCAACTATCTCTCCATTAGGTAGGATTTTTGTGGCCCAAGCACTTATTTGTTTCGGCGAAACTGATCCAATTCTGAGTTGTTGATGTTTATACTGATCGATCATAGAAGAAAAATTCTAATTTATTCCGATTAAGCTTCCATCCTATTAATCTGGAAGGTTTTCTCAGATACAAGGACATGATTCAGTTCCAGAGCCAAAGATCGTAGTTCTCGAACGAGCAGTCTAAAAGATTCGGGAGCATCTTCAGGGTTAGGTATTGTTCCCCCAATGATCGTCGTACCCAGTACTTCCTGGCGAGCTTTAATATGATCCGATTTATAAGTAAGCATCTCTTGTAAAATATGAGCAACACCAAATCCTTCTAGAGCCCAAACTTCCATTTCTCCTACTCGTTGTCCTCCTTGCTTGGCTCTTCCTCGAAGGGGTTGTTGTGTAACAAGTGCATAATGTCCACTAGAACGTCCGTGGATTTTATCATCAACTTGATGAATTAATTTCAATATATAAGGATTTCCTATTATAACAGGTTGTTCAAAAAGATCTCCCGTTCTCCCATCAAATATTCTACTCTTTCCCGGATACTCGGGTTCAAATATCCACGGCTTTGCCGTTTGTTTACTGGCTTTATATAATTCAGAAAACACTAGTTTTCTCGAAGCCTCTTGTTCATATCTCTCATCAAAAGGTGCTATTCGATAATGTCTATCTAGCAGACCTCCCGCTAACCCGAGCGAACATTCAAATATCTGTCCTACATTCATTCGTGAAGGTACTCCTAGTGGGTTAAAGACCATATCAACAGGCCTTCCGTCTTGCAAATAAGGCATATCTTGTCTAGGCAAAATTTTGGAAATGATACCTTTATTTCCATGTCTTCCAGCTACTTTATCGCCAACTTTTATTTTACGTTTCTGTAAAATATATACATGAATTGTTTCTGGATTATAACTAGAGCCCCCTTTTTTCTGGATCCACCTCACATCAATAACTCTACCCCTACCTCCTATAGGGAGTTTTAGACAAGTTTCTTTTGATGTGGATACCTGAATACCAAGTATGGCTCGTAATAATCGATCCTCGGGGGCATACGAAGACTCTTTTGCCATCTGGGGTGTTAATTTACCTACCAAAATATCACCTGTTTCTACCCATGATCCCAACCTCGCAATTCCATTTTTGTCTAAATTGCGGAGTAAATGGGTTTCTAAATGCGGTATTTCACTAGTGACCCTTTCGGGTCCTTGACTTGTCACATAAGTCTGAATTTCATATTTCCGGATGTGAAAAGAAGTATAAATATCTTCATATGCAAGACGCTCACTAATGAGTACCGCATCTTCAAAATTGTAACCTTCCCACGGCATATAAGCCACTAATACGTTTTTTCCCAAAGCTAGTTCGCCCCCAACTGTAGCGGCACCATCTGCTAAAAGTTGTCCCTTTTTAATGCATTTACTCCGCGGAATCCGGGGTTTTTGGTGCAAACAAGTATTTTTGTTGGAACGTTGATACCTAACTAATGGAATGCTTTGAGTATCCCCATTACCATATAAAACGATCTTATCCGTATCGGTAGAAATGATCTTTCCCTCATGTTCGGCTATAGCGAGAACCCCCGAATCCAGGGCCGCTTGGCGTTCCAACCCGGTTCCAACAATGCATTTATCGGACTGAGAAAGCGGAACTGCTTGACGTTGCATATTAGAACTCATTAAAGCTCGATTTGCGTCGTTGTGCTCGATAAAAGGAATGAGGGAAGCTCCAATAGAAAAATATTGGAAAGGAAAAATACTTCGAAGATGCACCTGTTCCCACGCAATAGTCAGGAATTCTTGACGGTATCGAGCCGGAACAACCTGTTCTTCCTGAATACCTTGATTCAGGGCCAAAGAATTTCCAGTGGATACCATATAGTATTCATCCCTACTTGGGGATAAAAAAAGCATCTGTACCCTTGTGGATCTCTCTGAAATTTTATAAAAAGGACTTTCTATAGATCCCAAAAGACCAATTCTTGCATGAATTGCTAAGGATCCAATAAGTCCAACATTAATGCCTTCAGACGTGTCAATTGGGCAAATACGCCCGTAGTGACTAGGATGGATATCTCGTATCCGAAAACTAGCCGTTCGCCCTGTCAATCCTCCAGGTCCCAAATAACTCAATTTTCGTCCATGAACAATTTGTGTCAATGGATTAGTTCGATCTAAAACTTGAGATAATGGATGTAACCCAAAAAAAGATTCATAAGTCGTTGTTAGTGGAGTTGAAGTTACCAAATTCTGAGGAGTCGGTATTAATTTATGCCGAATTGCTCCACATATCGTTCCTCGAATCACATTTTCTAAACGAACCAGAGCCAATCCAAATTGATCTTGTAAAAGATCTGCTACAGAGCGAATACGTTTATTTTTCAAATGATTCATATCATCAAGTGTACCCATTCCAAATTTCATTCCAATCAAATGATCCGTAGCTGCCAATATATCACGCGGTAACAAAAACGTATTTTGGGGGGGTATATCAAGATTCAGTCGACGGTTCATATTTCGTCGACCAATCCTTCCTAATTCGCATTTTTGTTGAAAGAATTTTTTTTGTAATTCTTTACATAAAGATTCCGAAAATACCGGGTCCCCCCCTACACAAGCAAACTGTTGATAAAACTCCAAAATGGCATTTTCCTTTGACCCAAAAATTTTTTTCTCTTTATCATTCAAAAAAGACAAGAAAATTTCCGGGTAACAAACATTATCTAGAATTTCTTTTAGATTCGAACCCATAGCTGATGATAGAACTAGAATAGATATTTTCTGTTTCCTACTCACACGAGCCCATATCCTTGCTTTTCTATCAATCTCTAATTCTGATCTTCCTCCCCAATCTGATATTATGGTGCCGGTATAGACCGAAATTCCATTATGGTCCAAGTCCGACCGATAATAAATACCGGGGCTTTGCAATATTTGATTGATCACAATTCTGTATATTCCATTTACGATAAATGTTCCCAGGGAATTCATTAGAGGAATGTTTCCAATAAAAATGGTTTGTTCTTGCATCTCCCTGCCGGTTTTCCAAATTAATCCGGCGGATACATATAATTCAGAAGAATATGTAAGTGATTTATACACAGCATCCTTTTCTTTTATCACTGGTTCTACCAATTGATGGGTTTCGACAAATAATTGAAATTCAATTTCTTGATCTATATCTTCAATTTTTGGAAACTTATAAAGCTCTTCCGGTAAGCCCTGATCAATGAACCGACAAAATCCTTCAAATTGGATCTGATTAAAACCGGGTATTGTAGACATCAGCTCATTTCTCTCTCGTAACATTTGACCCCAACCCCCATTTGTTTAAACATCCCAGTTTTTGATCATTCGTTATTGAATCATATCGATCGATCTAGCTCTGATGGAATTTATATTCTGTTTACTAAATCACATAAAATTTGATTAAAAAATGCCACATATATGGAACGTATAAAATACGTCTGAACGGAAGAATACAGAAAATTAACTACTCATACTAAATACTTAATTTACAACAGATAGAAGAGGAAAGAGGTTGATAAACCATTCTTTTAAAAAGAATTAGGCTGATTAATTAGATATATTTAGGTTCCCTTTCTACCATTATTATATTAATATTATAATATTAATTACTCCAATTAATTACTTCGATTGGATACTCAAAAAGAAACAGATCGTAGGATTTGATCCCTTCACCGAGATAAGAATAATAAGAAAAATTGATAGAGTTTTTTTATTACTTAATGCCTTTTGGTTTTTTTTTAACCTATTTGCGTAGAAAAGATATATTCTAGTAACAGTTATTAGAATTTGTAATAGCCGCTTGTATTGTAAAGTAAAGCGGGTTTTAGTTAGTAAATAATCAATTTTAATACGTGCCTTGATATCTATATATCGTATATAAGCAATTGTCTGTGTAATTTCTGTTATGGTTCCGGGGTTTACATATAGGCCTAATTGGTGTTATAATTAAAATTGAGAAAAAGAAAATAGAAATAAAGAGTTTTGTGAAAAGACGCAATAATAATGATTAGTTATCATTTGGATTTTATTATGTCATTAGGGAACCATGCTTTGAACTCAGAATCTAAGACCCGTTCATGAATTCGCAAATAGTTAATGGTTCCAATTTCTTATGATTTTTTACTTTTGTGACTGGAAGTCTTTTTTTGTTCAAGTACTACAATAAAAAAGTTCATTCCCAAAAGATACTATTTGCATCTATTTTTTTTGGCGGCATGGCCGAGTGGTAAGGCGGAGGACTGCAAATCCTTTATTCCCCAGTTCAAATCCGGGTGCCGCCTGATTCTTAAAAAAAGGAAATAGACTAATCCCTTATCGCCTTCTAGAACCTATAACTCACTGAATTATTCCCCAGCCCGATTAAAGGCAAGGGTCTCTTGGTACTGATTCTAAGCATTTAGTGCGCTGTAAATCTTTGTATCTATAATTCAAAATTCAAGGAGATTTTTGAGTAAGTAGCAAGCAATAGTAGTATACGTTTTGAGAGCCCTTACTTTACATTCCTATTGGAGCTAATTGGGTGCGGGGTAATATACTAACTAAATAGTAGTTAATAATTGCAGAAGGGATAAGGGATATAGTTTGTATACAAACTAAAAAGAATGCCTTAGTACTCAGGTATTCAATTAAGGTTGGATTGATAAACCTTCTTTTCATTAACCGGTGGAATAGCCTATTTAAAATCATGGGGTAATTTTTTATATGTTATATATGATTGGATTAGTCCATTAAATTTAAAAAGAGTCCGACACTTTTTTGACTATGTACCATTGATTTCACTATTATTAGTAAACAATAATGGAATAATTCCTTCATATTCATAGAAATAGGGGACATAATTCACATGGATATTGTAAGTCTCGCTTGGGCTGCTTTAATGGTAGTCTTTACATTTTCTCTTTCACTTGTAGTATGGGGAAGAAGTGGACTCTAGAAATACTAGTTAACGTAGCTAATTTTAACTAATTTTAACTAATTTTAACTCATTTTGTTTTTGGTTGAGGAATCAAACCGTATCAATTGTTTTAGAGATCACTCCCTAAAGTATTTTTACAGATACTTTTATTATGTTTCTTTTTTGAAAAAAAAAATTCGAAATCTAACAATTGGAACTGTAAAATTAAAGTAAGAGTTGCCTTTGGATTATTTAGGATTGATCAGACTGAATACAAATCGATCAAATAGCTGGAGCAAAACAATAGAATTAAGATCAATATGTACATAACGAGTGCATTATAAATTAGTCAATATTAAATATTACTATTAAGTCTGTATCGTTAGTATAGTCCAACTTTCTAAACGACAAAAAAAATAAAAATCTATCTAATACTAAATAAATAAAAAAAAAAATCGAAAAAGTATGGTAGAAAGAAATAAATTTCTTTCGACCATACTGCTATCAAATAGCATCGAATACTGATGATTCTAGCCTGCTCATTTTTCAGCTAAGAAACGCAATTGCAATACCCTTATAATTCTATTTTTAAATCTTTGATAAAGAACTAAGAAGTCAAGTTTCATTCAAACTAATCATTTTGGCTGACCGTTTTTACATAAATGATAAGTAGAAAAGCAGTAGGAACTAGAATGAATAGCGCAGTAGCAATAAATGCAAGAATATTTACTTCCATAATTTCATCGTTTTTTAAGTTCGCAATAACTCGGGATTTAATCCCATAGAGATGATCAAAATAAAACCTGTAAATTCAATTGAATCGGATTAATATCATGAATTTATATCATGAATAACAATACCTTAACTATCATATCAATTCGCCGTTGCAAATTGGATAGTATAACATAGGCGAATCTTTTATCTATACTGAATCAAAAATAAATATAAATGCAGATATATATTCTAGAATTCGTGATCTAATCAAGATATCATTCTTTTTTTTTTTTTTACCATAAACTAAAGTTTTCCTTGTACAATAAATCATCGAACGAAGTCTCATCTGACCACTTTTCTTTTTTTACACTTCGATTAGTTACAAAAAAACGAAAAAAAAAAAGAAAAAATGGATGAAAAACGGACAAAAAAAGATAAGGGGTGAAGTTATAAAATACCTTTCTTTTTAATACTTTTTTTATTTACTTTATCTTGTAAGAATAAAACAAAGTATTAAAAAGACGAGTACTGGGACAAAAAATAGAATATTGTATCAAATTCCTTATTATTATTTTTTTTTTCAGTTTTTGCTGGAACTTTAATTCAAGTGGAAATTGAATTATTACTAAAAAATTTTATATGAACATTAAGATTTTCATTTAGAAAAAAAATTGCCTTTATGGAGGGTCTAAAAAAATATAGTTCTTTACCCTTTCTTTTATTGGTTGTTGGATCCGTCGGGACTGACGGGGCTCGAACCCGCAGCTTCCGCCTTGACAGGGCGGTGCTCTAACCAATTGAACTACAATCCCAAAGAATTAAGGTAGACAATCTCTTTTTTTATAATTAGATTCAAACCATTTATAGTTCGAATGGTTGTGTTGTAAAAGAGAAGGGAGTGATAAGTGATAAGTGATATGATATATTGATAGCTGCATGAATATGTACTTGAATGAGAACAACAGGAATTACTAGTCAATTTTCTTCATGTCAAAAAAAATGGCGAAAAATTCTTTCACTAAAACTACAACTAAAGAAAACGGGTTTTCCTTTTTTCCTTATACTTTACTTTATACTTTGTTTATTTTTAAATTATCACATAATATGAATCGAGATTATTATCTGGATCAACTATTTCCCGGAACAAATAAAAATTACTAGACCAAACAAATCACAAACAGACATTTTGACTCTTTTATATATTCCACGTATCGGCCCTTTCGGAAGGACAAAAATCTTCATCTCAGAGTGGCTGAGAGGGGTTTTGGGCCGAGCTGGATTTGAACCAGCGTAGACATATTGCCAACGAATTTACAGTCCGTCCCCATTAACCGCTCGGGCATCGACCCAGGAAGAATCAACTCCATTTT